GCTAGCGTAGCTTAACACAAAGCATAGCACTGAAAATGCTAGGATGGGTCCTAAAAAACCCCGCACGCACAAAGGCATGGTCCCAACCTTTCTATCAGCCTTAACCAAAATTACACATGCAAGTATCCGCAGCCCTGTGAGTACGCCCCCACCCTCCAACCCGAAGACAAGGAGCAGGTATCAGGAACAAACACTTTAGCCCAAGACGCCTAGCTAAGCCACACCCCCAAGGGAACCCAGCAGTGATAGACATTAAGCCATGGGTGAAAACCCGACTTAGTTAAGGTTAAGAGGGCCAGTAAAATTCGTGCCAGCAACCGCGGTTAAACGAATAGCCCTAGTTGATAGCATTACGGCGTAAAGGGTGGTTAGGAGGAACAAATAATAAAGTTAAATGACCCCTCGGCTGTCATACGCTTCTAGGAGTCCGAAACCCAAACACGAAAGTTACTTTAACAAAACTATCCGACCCCACGAAAACTGAGAAACAAACTGGGATTAGATACCCCACTATGCTCAGTCGTAAACAAAGACATACACACACAATAATGTCCGCCAGGGTATTACGAGCATCAGCTTAAAATCCAAAGGACCTGACGGTGCCTTAGACCCCCCTAGAGGAGCCTGTTCTAGAACCGATAATCCCCGTTAAACCTCACCATTTCTGGCCAACCCAGCCTATATACCACCGTCGCCAGCTTACCCTATGAGGGAACAAAAGTAAGCAAAAAGAGCACTGCCCAAAACGTCAGGTCAAGGTGTAGCGAACGAAATGGGAAGAAATGGGCTACATTTTCTACAACAGAATACTACGAACACGCAATATGAAACTATTGCTTGAAGGAGGATTTAGTAGTAAAAAGGAAATAGAGTGTCCTTTTGAACCCGGCCCTGAGGCACGTACACACCGCCCGTCACTCTCTCCCGTCATCAGCGTACACAACTTACTTAACACAAAAGCACCGACAAGGGGAGGCAAGTCGTAACAAGGTAAGTGTACCGGAAGGTGCACTTGGACAAACCCAGAGTGTAGCTAAATAGCCCAGCGTCCCATTTACACCGTGAAGAAATCCGTGCAAATCGGATCACTCTGAGCCAAACAACTAGCTTAACCACCAAAACAACTCCACACCATAAATAACCAAGATTTAACCCCAAATCAATTAACTAAAACATTCTTAACCTTAGTATGGGAGACAGAAAGGGCCCCACCTTAAAAGCTATAGAAAAAGTACCGCAAGGAAACGTTGAAAGAGAAATGAAACAACCCATACAAGCCACAAAAACCAAAGACTAAATCTTGTACCTTTTGCATCATGATTTAGCAAGTCCGCCCAAGCAAAGAGACCTTTAGTTTGAGACCCCGAAACCAAGTGAGCTACCCCGAGACAGCCTATGTAAAATTAGGGCTAATCCATCTCTGTGGCAAAAGAGTGGAAAGAGCTCTGGGTAGAGGTGACAGACCTATCGAACTTGGTGATAGCTGGTTGCCTAGAAAATGAATATAAGTTCAGCCTCGCACACCCCAAGTCAATAAACTACACCAAAAAGACAAATGAGAAATATGCGAGAGTTAGTTTAAGGAGGTACAGCCCCTAAAACAAAGGATACAACCTTAACAGGAGAATAAAGATTATAATACTAAAAACACATCATCCCAGTGGGCCTAAAAGCAGCCACCTAAGCAGAAAGCGTCAAAGCTCGAATAAATAAAAGTTAATTATACCAATAAACAATCTCACTTCCCCAAATATACTAGGCCGCTCCATGCAGCCATGGAAGAGATCATGCTAAAATGAGTAACAAGAAGAACCTAACCTTCTCCAAGCACAAGTGTAAGTCAGATCGGACCAACCACTGACAATTAACGAACCCAAACAAAGAGGGCAATATGAATAACACAACAATCAAGAAAACCACACAACCCAAGATCGTTATCCCCACACTGGAGTGCAACAAGGAAAGACTAAAAGAAAAGGAAGGAACTCGGCAAACCCAAGCCTCGCCTGTTTACCAAAAACATCGCCTCCTGCAATGTCTAATATAGGAGGTCCAGCCTGCCCAGTGACTACAAGTTCAACGGCCGCGGTATTTTAACCGTGCAAAGGTAGCGCAATCACTAGTCCTCTAATTAAGGACCTGTATGAATGGTTAGACGAGGGCTTAACTGTCTCCCTTTTCCAGTCAGTGAAATTGATCTACCCGTGCAGAAGCGGGTGTAACAACACAAGACGAGAAGACCCTTTGGAGCTTAAGGTACAAGAATCAATTATGCTAAGCAAACTTCAATAAAGTCCTTAAACCTAATAAAAATGAAACTCTACCTTCGGTTGGGGCGACCACGGAGAAAAAAATAACCTCCAAGTGGACTGGACAGTATCCAAAACCAAGAAAAACAACTCTAAGTAACAGAACATCTGACCAAAAATGATCCGGCCACAAGCCGATCAACGAACCAAGTTACCCAAGGGATAACAGCGCAATCCTCTTCCAGAGTTCATATCGACGAGAGGGTTTACGACCTCGATGTTGGATCAGGACATCCTAATGGTGCAGCCGCTATTAAGGGTTCGTTTGTTCAACGATCAAAGTCCTACGTGATCTGAGTTCAGACCGGAGCAATCCAGGTCAGTTTCTATCTGTGATGCTACTTTTCCTAGTACGAAAGGATCGGAAAAAGAGGGACCCACCCCACAAGCGCGCCCCTCCCCAATTTAATGAACCCAAATAAATTAAACAATGGGAAAGCATAAACCAATTTCCAAAACAAGGAGTTGCTAGGGTGGCAGAGCTTGGTTACTGCAAAAGGTCTAAGCCCTTTGAACAGAGGTTCAAATCCTCTCCCTAGCTAATGCTTAATACACTAACAAATCACCTAATCAACCCCCTAATCTACATCGTATTCGTTTTACTAGCAGTAGCCTTTCTAACCCTAGTCGAACGAAAAGTACTAGGATATATACAACTCCGAAAAGGCCCAAACGTAGTAGGACCTTACGGCACAATTCAACCAATCGCCGACGGTATCAAACTATTTATTAAAGAACCAATCCGCCCATCATCATCATCACCTATTTTATTCCTAATTACACCAATCCTTGCACTAACCCTGGCCATAATACTATGGGCACCAATACCCCTACCACACGCAATAACAAACCTAAACCTGGGCATACTATTCATCCTAGCCCTATCAAGCCTAGCAGTATACTCAATCCTAGGATCAGGATGAGCCTCAAACTCAAAATACGCACTAGTTGGGGCCCTACGAGCTGTAGCCCAAACAATTTCATACGAAGTAAGCCTAGGACTAATCGTACTATCCATTATAATCTTCTCCGGAGGCTATTCCCTACAAACCCTAAGCACTGCACAAGAAAAAATCTGACTACTAATCCCAGCCTGACCACTAGCCACAATATGATACATCTCAACCCTAGCAGAAACCAACCGAGCACCATTTGACCTAACAGAAGGAGAATCAGAACTAGTATCAGGGTTTAATGTAGAATACGCAGGGGGGCCATTCGCACTATTCTTCCTAGCCGAATACGCCAACATTCTACTAATAAACACCCTATCAGCAGTCCTATTCCTAGGAACATCCTACCTACCAAACACCCCAGAGCTATCAACAATCCTTATCATAACAAAAACCGCCCTACTAGCCGCAATATTCCTATGAGTGCGAGCATCCTACCCACGATTCCGATATGATCGACTTATACACCTAATTTGAAAAAACTTCCTCCCAATCACATTAGCCTTCGTCCTATGACACACATCTCTACCAATCGCACTAGCAAGCCTACCACCACAACTATAACCCAAGAACTGTGCCCGAATGCCTAGGGACCACTTTGATAGAGTGAACTACAGGGGTTAAATCCCCCTCAGTTCTTAGAAAGAAAGGATTCGAACCTATGCCAAAGAGATCAAAACTCTTAGTGCTTCCTCTACACCACCTTCTAAGATAGGGTCAGCTAAATAAGCTTTCGGGCCCATACCCCGAAAATGATGGTTAAACCCCATCCCCTATCAATGAATCCATACGTACTAGCAGTTCTACTATTCAGCCTAGGACTAGGCACCACCATAACATTTTCCAGTTCACACTGATTACTTGCCTGAATAGGACTAGAAATTAACACCCTAGCTATCACCCCTCTAATAGCCCAACAACACCACCCACGAGCAGTAGAAGCAACCACAAAATATTTCCTCATTCAAGCCACGGCAGCAGCAATAATCTTATTTGCAAGCACTACAAATGCCTGACTCATAGGAGAATGAAATATTAATAACGTATCTAACCCAATCACCAATATAATAATTATTTCTGCACTGGCACTAAAAATTGGACTAGCACCAGCACACTTCTGACTGCCAGAAGTCCTACAAGGACTAAACCTATTAACAGGACTAATCCTGTCCACATGACAAAAACTAGCCCCATTTGCCCTAATTATTCAAGTGGCCCAAAACACCAACCCAACCCTTCTAACACTACTAGGAATTTCATCAACACTAGTGGGGGGATGAGGAGGCCTAAACCAAACCCAGCTACGAAAAATCCTGGCCTACTCATCAATCGCCCACATAGGATGAATAATAATCATTATCCACTACGCCCCACAACTTACCACCATCGCCCTAATCACCTACATCTTTATAACATCTGCAGCATTCCTCACCCTAAAAACACTAAACACAACAAAAATCAACACACTCTCAACAGCCTGATCAAAAAACCCAACTCTAACAGCAATTACCCCCCTAATCCTACTGTCACTAGGCGGCCTCCCACCAATAACTGGTTTCGCACCAAAATGACTCATCATCCAAGAACTAACAAAACAAAACCTACCTCTTACAGCCACAATTATAGTTTTAACCGCCCTACTAAGCCTATACTTCTACCTACGACTATGCTACACAGCAACACTAACTATTAACCCCAACACAATTAACGCAACCACCCCCTGACGAACTAAAACAACCATAAATCTCCTACCCCTAACACTAACAATTACTATTACCTTAGGACTCCTACCACTAACCCCAACCATCCTAGCACTAACCACCTGGGGACTTAGGATAGACATATAAACCAAGAGCCTTCAAAGCTCTAAAGAGAAGTGAGAACCTTCTAGCCCCCGAAATAGGACCTACAGATATTACTCCGCATCTTTTAAGTGCAAATCAAACATTTTAATTAAACTAAGGCCCCTTCTAGATGGGAAGGCCTCGATCCTACAAACTCTTAGTTAACAGCTAAGCGCTCAAACCAGCGAGCATCCATCTACTTTTCCCGCCTGCCAAGTCCCTAAAGGCGGGAAAAGCCCCGGCAGACTTCTAATCTGCGACCCTAGATTTGCAATCTAATATGTAAATACACCACAAGGCCTTGATAGAAAAAGGACTTAAACCTCTGTACACGGTGCTACAAACCGCCGCCTAACACTCGGCCACTCTACCTGTGATAATCACGCGTTGACTCTTCTCTACTAATCACAAAGACATTGGCACCCTTTATCTCGTATTTGGTGCCTGAGCCGGAATAGTTGGAACCGCCCTTAGTCTTCTTATTCGTGCTGAACTCAGCCAACCAGGATCACTTTTAGGGGACGATCAAATCTATAATGTAATTGTAACTGCCCATGCCTTCGTAATGATTTTCTTTATAGTTATGCCAATACTGATCGGGGGGTTTGGAAACTGATTGGTCCCACTAATAATCGGGGCACCAGACATGGCATTCCCGCGAATAAACAATATAAGTTTCTGACTTCTTCCACCATCATTTCTTCTACTATTAGCCTCTTCTGGGGTTGAGGCCGGAGCCGGAACAGGGTGAACAGTATACCCGCCACTCGCAGGCAACCTTGCCCACGCAGGAGCATCAGTAGACCTAACAATTTTTTCACTCCACTTGGCAGGTGTGTCATCAATTCTAGGGGCTATTAATTTTATTACAACAATTATTAATATAAAACCCCCAGCCATCACTCAATACCAAACCCCTCTATTTGTATGAGCAGTACTAGTTACAGCTGTTCTACTACTCTTATCGCTACCTGTACTAGCCGCTGGAATTACAATACTTCTTACAGACCGAAACCTTAATACCACATTCTTCGACCCAGCCGGCGGAGGAGACCCAATTCTATATCAACACCTATTTTGATTCTTTGGTCACCCAGAAGTTTATATTCTTATTTTACCTGGATTCGGGATCATCTCCCACGTTGTAGCTTACTATGCAGGAAAAAAAGAACCATTCGGGTACATGGGCATAGTCTGAGCTATAATGGCCATTGGCCTTCTAGGGTTCATCGTATGAGCCCACCACATATTTACCGTTGGAATAGACGTAGACACCCGAGCATACTTTACATCCGCAACAATAATTATCGCCATCCCAACAGGTGTAAAAGTATTCAGCTGACTAGCCACACTTCACGGGGGTTCTATTAAATGAGAAACACCAATACTATGAGCACTAGGATTTATTTTCCTGTTCACGGTAGGTGGACTAACAGGAATTATTTTAGCCAACTCCTCACTAGATATTGTACTTCATGACACCTATTATGTCGTTGCACACTTCCACTACGTATTATCAATGGGTGCCGTATTCGCCATTATAGCAGGCTTTGTCCACTGATTCCCACTATTTACAGGCTACACCCTAAGCAGCGCCTGAACAAAGATCCATTTCGGGGTAATGTTTATTGGTGTAAATCTTACATTCTTCCCACAACACTTCCTCGGATTAGCAGGCATGCCACGACGATACTCTGACTACCCAGATGCCTATGCCCTATGAAACACAGTATCATCAATTGGATCGCTAATTTCTCTAGTAGCAGTAATCATGTTCCTATTTATTATCTGAGAAGCCTTCGCCGCTAAACGAGAAGTATTATCTATTGAACTAACCTCAACAAATGCAGAATGACTTCATGGGTGCCCTCCACCATACCACACATTTGAAGAACCAGCATTTGTTATAACCCAACCAAACTAACGAGAAAGGAGGGAATTGAACCCCCATATACTGGTTTCAAGCCAGTCACATAACCACTCTGTCACTTTCTTAGAGATATTAGTAAAATAAATTACATCACCTTGTCAAGGTAAAATTATGGGTTAAACCCCCATATATCTCTAAATTATGGCACACCCCACCCAACTAGGATTTCAAGATGCAGCATCACCTGCTATAGAAGAGCTTCTCGGCTTTCATGACCATGCCCTAATAATTGTATTTTTAATTAGCACCTTAGTACTTTACATTATTGTTGCGATAGTATCAACCAAACTAACTAATAAATTTATCCTGGACTCCCAAGAGATCGAAATTGTATGAACAGTCCTACCAGCCATTATTCTAATTTTAATCGCCCTTCCATCCCTCCGAATTTTATACCTTATAGACGAAATCAATGATCCACACGTAACAGTAAAAGCCATAGGACATCAGTGATACTGAAGTTATGAATATACAGACTATGAAAACCTAGGATTCGATTCATATATAGTACCCACCCAAGACTTAACACCGGGGGGATTCCGACTATTAGAGACTGACCACCGAATGGTAATTCCCAAAGAATCCCCAATCCGCGTTTTAGTGTCTGCCGAAGACGTCCTCCACTCTTGAGCAGTCCCATCACTAGGTGTAAAAATAGACGCAGTACCGGGACGACTTAATCAGGCTGCCTTTATTGTTTCACGACCTGGTATATTTTATGGGCAATGCTCTGAAATCTGCGGGGCCAACCACAGCTTTATACCAATTGTAGTTGAAGCAGTGCCCCTAGAAAATTTTGAAAAATGATCTTCATTAATGCTAGAGGACGCCTCACTAAAAAGCTAAAATCGAACAAGCATTGGCCTTTTAAGCCAAACCCTGGTGATTAACGACCACCTTTAGTGAACATGCCCCAGTTGAACCCACTTCCATGGTTTACAATCCTAGTCTTTTCATGAATCGTTCTTCTCACCGTCACCCCAACTAAAGTTCTAGATCACATTCAGCCGAATGAGTTTATCTTACTAGACGTTAAAAAATACCAAAACCTTAATTGAATCTGACTATGATAATTAGCCTCTTCGATCAATTTGCAAGCCCCCAACTCATTGGTATCTCACTAGTCTTCATTGCACTATTAGTACCGCTACTCTTCCCAAACTCATTCCCACGATTTAACAACAACCGATTCTTTACAACTCAGTCATGATTGATTAACAAGTTCGCCGGCCAACTAATAGCCCCACTAAACATTGGCGGACACAAATGAGCCCTTTTATTCACCTCACTAATACTATATCTTATCTCAATAAATATACTTGGACTACTCCCATACACTTTTACACCCACAACACAACTATCAATAAACATGGGATTTGCAGTACCGCTATGACTTGCCACCGTGATTATTGGTATGCTAAATCAACCAACATCTTCTTTAGGTCATCTTCTACCAGAAGGGACACCAACCCTCCTAATTCCAGTTCTAGTAATCATTGAAACAATTAGCTTATTTATCCGACCACTAGCCCTAGGTGTTCGACTTACAGCCAATCTAACCGCAGGCCACCTACTTATTCAACTTATCTCAATAGCTGTACTTGTCTTACTACCTATAATGCCAACAGTAGCATTTCTGACCACCACAATTCTTGTTATACTTACACTCCTAGAGGTCGCAGTAGCTATAATTCAAGCCTATGTTTTCATCCTGCTATTAAGCCTATACCTTCAAGAAAACACCTAATGGCCCACCAAGCACACGCATACCACATAGTTGACCCAAGCCCATGACCACTAACAGGAGCTGTCGGCGCCCTACTAATAACATCTGGCCTAGCAATCTGATTCCACTTTCACTCAATAACACTCATCGTCCTTGGACTAACCCTACTAATCCTCACCATAATTCAATGATGACGAGACATTATCCGAGAGGGGACATTTCAGGGCCACCACACACCACCTGTACAAAAAGGACTCCGATATGGAATAATTCTCTTTATTACCTCCGAAGTATTTTTTTTCCTAGGCTTTTTCTGAGCCTTTTATCACTCAAGCCTAGCCCCCACGCCCGAGCTAGGAGGATGCTGACCACCGACAGGAATCATCACTTTAGACCCATTTGAAGTCCCCCTACTTAATACAGCTGTCCTACTAGCATCCGGGGTAACAGTAACATGAGCCCACCACAGCATTATAGAGGGGGAACGAAAACAAACTATTCAATCTCTCGCACTAACAATCCTCCTGGGGTTATACTTTACAGCCCTTCAAGCAATAGAATACTATGAAGCACCATTCACCATCGCAGATGGTGTATACGGGTCAACATTCTTTGTAGCTACAGGGTTCCACGGACTACACGTCATTATTGGATCAACCTTCCTAGCTGTGTGCTTCCTACGTCAAATCCAATACCATTTTACATCAGAACATCACTTCGGTTTTGAAGCCGCAGCATGATACTGACACTTTGTAGACGTAGTCTGACTATTCCTATATGTATCTATCTACTGATGAGGCTCATAATCTTTTTAGTATAAACTCATTATAAGTGACTTCCAATCACTCGATCCAGGTTAAACTCCGGGGAAAGATAATGAACCTTATCATAACTATTATTATAATTACACTAATCGTACCGTCAATCCTAGCATTCATCTCATTCTGACTTCCCCAAATAGACCCGGACACAGAGAAACTATCACCCTATGAATGCGGATTCGACCCGCTAGGTTCCGCCCGACTTCCATTTTCACTGCAATTTTTCCTAGTAGCAATCCTATTCCTCCTATTTGACCTAGAAATCGCCCTACTCCTCCCCCTCCCATGAGGAGACCAACTTTATAATCCAACCGAAACACTCTTCTGAGCCACAACAATCCTAATTCTACTCACCCTAGGACTAATTTATGAATGAGCCCAAGGAGGTTTAGAATGAGCAGAATAGAGGGCTAGTCCAAAATAAGACCTCTGATTTCGGCTCAGAAAATCGTGGTTAAACTCCACGGCCCCCTTATGACACCAGTACATTTTAGCTTCACATCAGCATTCACCCTAGGACTAATAGGATTAACATTCAACCGCATACACTTGCTTTCAGCACTTTTATGTTTAGAGGGAATAATATTATCTTTATTCATTGCGCTAGCCCTATGGGCACTCCAATTTGAATCAACAGGTTTCTCCTCCACCCCAATACTACTGCTGGCCTTCTCAGCCTGTGAAGCAAGCACAGGACTTGCACTACTAGTAGCCACTGCCCGAACCCATGGAACAGACCACCTACAAAACCTCAACCTCCTACAATGCTAAAAGTACTAATCCCAACCATTATACTATTTCCCACAATTTGACTCACCCCCGCAAAACTTCTTTGAACAACTACAACAATACACAGCTCCCTAATTGCTTTAATCAGCCTAACATGATTAAAATGAACATCAGAAACAGGATGAGCCACCTCCAACACATACATGGCCACAGACCCACTATCAACCCCCTTCCTAACATTAACATGCTGGCTACTCCCACTAATAATCCTAGCCAGCCAAAACCATATTAACCCAGAACCAATCAACCGCCAACGCCTATATATCTCACTACTTGCATCCCTTCAAACCTTCCTAATCATAGCATTCGGTGCCACAGAAATCATTATATTTTACATTATATTTGAAGCCACATTAATTCCAACCCTAATTATCATTACCCGATGAGGAAACCAAGCTGAACGCCTGAACGCAGGAATCTACTTTTTATTTTACACACTTGCAGGTTCCCTACCTCTCCTAATCGCACTACTACTTCTCCAACAAACCACCGGAACACTATCCATACTAATTCTTCAATATGCACAACCAATTGCACTAGACTCCTGAGGCCATAAAATTTGATGAGCCGGCTGCCTAATCGCATTCCTAGTAAAAATACCACTCTACGGGGTACACCTGTGACTACCAAAAGCACATGTTGAAGCCCCAGTAGCAGGATCTATAGTACTAGCAGCAATTCTGCTAAAACTAGGAGGCTATGGTATAATACGAATAATAATCGTACTAGACGCATTCAATAAAGAACTAACGTACCCATTTATCATCTTGGCCCTATGAGGGATCATCATAACGGGATCAATCTGCCTACGACAAACAGACCTCAAATCTTTAATTGCTTACTCATCTGTAAGTCATATAGGCTTGGTAGCAGGAGGGATTATAATTCAAACCACATGAGGGTTCTCAGGGGCAATCGCCCTTATAATTGCCCACGGATTAACATCCTCAATACTATTCTGCCTAGCTAATACAACATATGAACGAGTTCACAGCCGAACTATAATTCTAATTCGAGGGCTGCAAATAATCTTCCCACTTGCAGCAATATGATGATTCATTGCCAACCTAGCTAATCTAGCACTCCCACCCCTACCAAATCTAGTAGGGGAATTAACAATTATCACAACAATATTTAACTGATCCCCATGAACCATCGCACTTACAGGAATAGGAACACTAATTACAGCAAGCTACTCCCTATACATATTCCTAATAACACAACGAGGTCAAGCACCAAGCCACATTACAAACCTACCACCCTACCACACCCGAGAACACCTATTAATAGCCCTCCACCTAATCCCCATCATCCTACTAGTAGCAAAACCAGAACTCCTGCTGGGCTGATGTTATTAGTAAGTTTAGTTTAACCAAAACTTTAGATCGTGACTCTAACAATAGGAGTTAAAACCTCCTATCTTACCGAGAAAGAAAGAAAATAATAAGTTCTGCTAATACTTATAGACCATGGTTAAACTCCACGGCTTCCTCGCCACTTCCAAAGGATAATAGTCTATCCACTGGTCTTAGGAACCAAAAACTCTTGGTGCAAATCCAAGTGGAAGTTATGACATACGTATTAACATCGCTCATACTCTTATCAATCACAACTTTAATTTACCCGCTACTAAAAACACTTAGCCCCAAACTAAAAAAGCCAAACCAACTAGCCACAGATATCAAAACCGCCACAAGCCACTCATTTTACATTAGCCTCACCGCACTTATAATCTTTATTAATCAAGGAGTAGAAAATATCTCTACCAGCTGATACTGGACAAGTATCTTTACACTTGACATTTTCGTAGGCTTTAACTTTGACCACTACTCCCTTATCTTTACACCAGTTGCATTATTCGTTGCCTGATCAATTCTAGAATTTGCATTATGATACATACACGCAGACCCAGATAAAGACCGATTCTTTAAATACCTCCTCCTATTTCTTGTAGCCATGATCACCCTAGTCACAGCCAACAACATATTCCAACTATTTATTGGCTGAGAGGGAGTAGGAATTATGTCATTCCTCTTAATCGGGTGATGATCTGGGCGAGCAGATGCTAACACATCGGCCCTTCAAGCCATTATCTACAACCGAGTAGGAGACATCGGATTTATCATAGCCATCGCATGATTTGCCACACAAATAAATACATGAAATATCCAAGAAATTCTCACAGAATCAGAAATACATAACTCAATAATCCCATTAGCAGGAATTATCTTAGCAGCCATAGGAAAATCAGCCCAATTCACACTCCACCCGTGACTCCCAGCAGCCATAGAAGGCCCAACACCCGTATCTGCCCTACTTCACTCCAGCACTATAGTTGTTGCTGGAATCTTCCTACTAGTTCGCCTTCACCCCCTAATACAAAACAATAACACAGCACTAATAGCCTGCCTATATCTTGGTCTAGCAACAACTCTATTCTCCGCTGCCTGCGCCCTAACTCAAAATGACATCAAAAAAATCGTAGCCTTCTCAACATCAAGCCAACTAGGACTTATAATAATAGCAATCGGACTAAACCAACCTCAACTAGCATTTTTCCACATCTGCACTCACGCCTTCTTTAAAGCTATACTGTTCTTGTGCTCAGGTATAATTATTCACAAACTAAAAGACGAACAAGACATCCGAAAAATAGGAAACCTAATAACACTAATACCAACCACCACAACATACCTATTAATCGGCAACATAGCACTATCAGGAATTCCCTTCCTAGCCGGCTTCTACTCAAAAGACGCCATCCTTGAATCCCTAGTCACATCCAAACTAAGCATCCTCACCATTATCCTCACACTTATCGCCGCATCATTCACCGCAGCCTATAGCTACCGACTAATATACCATGTAACCCTGGGACCAGGGTTAATTAACCCCAAAATCATACCAACCGAAGACGCAATAACAGTACTTAAACCTATCAAACGACTTGCCTGAGGAAGCATCTTCATAGGGTTTGTAATCTGACACAACATACTCCCCGAAAAAACACCAACACTAACAATACCTATATACCTTAAACTAACAGCTGTCGCAGTAATCGTCATTGGCTTCCTCACAGCAAAATGAATCTCCTCATTAAACGAAGAACAAATGATAAGCACACCAATAGCCGTGCTATTTTATTCATTCAACATACTAGGATACTGCCCTGCACTAATTCACCGACTCTTCCCAAAACTAAAACTAACTTTAGGCCACACAATCGGCACAACACTAGATAAAGCATGACAAGTCCTATGAGTAGAAAAAATACTATGAACACTCACTGAAACTACCACATACCTAAACGACGCTCAACAGGCAAAAATCAAGACATACCTAACTATCTTCTCCATCTCCCTAACAGCACTAATTTTAACATACTCCATCATCCTCTAAACTGACCGTAAGCTGCCACGATCTAAACCACGGGTTAACTCTAGTACAACAAACAACGTTAAAAGCAACATCCAAGCACAAATTACCAACATACCACTACCAAAAGAATAAACAACAGCTACACCACTTACATCATTACGCAACACAGAAAACTCTTTTAAACCATCAACAACCACCCAATAACCATCATACCACCCACCTCAAAAAAACCCAGCCACCAAACCCACCCCAAACAAGTACACCAAAACATACTCTGCAACAGAACGACCACCCCAGGCCTCAGGAAAAGGCTCTGCAGCTAAAGCCGCTGAATAAGCAAACACTACAAGCATACCCCCGAGATAAATTAAAAAAAGAATTAAAGACAAAAAAGAGCCCCCGCAATAAACTAAAACCCCACACCCCACACCAGCTGTAACTACTAAACCAACAGCCGCAAAATAAGGGGTTGGATTTGAAGCAACCGCAACAAGGCCCACGACTAAGACTACTAATAATAAAGACATTGAATATATCATAATTCCTGCTCGGACTCTAACCAAGATCAATGGCTTGAAGAACCACTGTAATTATTTTACTACAAGAACATATTTTTAATGGCAAGCCTACGCAAAACACATCCCCTAACTAAAATTGTCAACGACGCATTAATTGACCTACCAACACCAGCCAATATCTCAGTATGATGAAACTTTGGATCACTATTAGGACTATGCTTAATTACACAAATCCTAACAGGACTATTCCTAGCCATACACTACACCTCAGACATTTCAACTGCTTTTTCATCAGTAATCCACATCTGCCGAGATGTAAATTATGGGTGACTAATCCGAAACATACATGCCAACGGAGCATCATTCTTCTTTATCTGCCTCTATATTCACATTGCCCGAGGCCTATACTACGGCTCATACCTGAACAAAGAAACTTGAAACATCGGGGTAGTCCTGTTCCTATTAGTTATAATAACAGCATTCGTAGGCTACGTACTCCCATGAGGACAAATATCATTTTGAGGTGCCACAGTAATTACAAATCTATTATCCGCAGTTCCATACGTAGGAGACATATTAGTACAATGAATTTGAGGGGGATTCTCAGTAGACAACGCAACACTCACACGATTCTTCGCATTCCACTTCCTCCTACCATTTGTCGTTGTAGCCATAACAGTCCTCCACTTACTTTTCTTACACGAAACAGGATCAAACAACCCATTTGGCCTTAACTCAAATACAGACAAAATTTCTTTCCACCCATACTTTTCATACAAAGACCTCCTGGGATTTTTAGTTATATTATTAGCCCTAGCACTCCTAGCATCATTCTCCCCCAACCTCCTGGGAGACCCCGAAAACTTCACCCCCGCCAACCCACTGGTAACACCACCACATATTAAACCAGAATGATACTTCCTATTTGCTTACGCAATCCTACGTTCAATTCCAAACAAACTAGGGGGAGTCCTTGCACTACTATTCTCAATTCTAGTCTTACTAGTAGTACCCCTCCTCCACACCTCAAAACAACGAGGAATAATATTCCGCCCATTCACCCAATTCCTTTTTTGAACCCTTGTAGCAGACATAATTATCCTTACGTGAATCGGGGGTATACCAGTAGAACACCCATTCATCATCATCGGACAAATTGCATCCGTACTATACTTCTCACTATTCTTAATCCTATTCCCCCTAGCAGGATGACTAGAAAACAAAACACTAGATCAGGACTGCCTTAGTAGCTTAGTTCAAAGCATCGGTCTTGTAATCCGAGGATCGGAGGTTAAATTCCCCCCTAAGGCCACACCACAACCAGAAAAGAAAGATTTCAACTCACACCCCTGACTCCCAAAGCCAGGATTCTAAACTAAACTATTTTCTGCAGCGTATTATGTACTAATACATTAAGTATGGCTCGTATTTACATGCTTACGAACATGTACCATGCTCTGACACACGTAATTGTATTAAAACATTATATGCACATGTGATGCATGTATTAGTACATATAATGTATGCATTAAAGACATACTATGTATTATCACCATTTCACTATTTTAACCATAAAGCAAGTACTAACAATCAAGAAGATCATTCATAAATAAGACTCACAACAATTTATAATGTAATAATTATGAATGATAAGATCAAGGACATTTTTAAATAAGGGTTGTTATATATTAATTATTACTGGCATCTGATTCCTACTTCATGTACATCGCTTTAAGAACCCTATTAGTGAGTGGTAAGCGGCATCTGATTAGTCAGTAGTGTTAAACATACATTTCATTACCCCCCATGCCTAGCATTCTTTTATATGCATGGGATTTCTCTATTTGGTCTCCTTTCAACTTACATCTCAAGTGCAAATTCAAATGGTAAATAAGGTAGTACATTTTCCTTGTATGTGACAATATAAATCCATTCTTGGAAGACATAAGTTAAGACGCACTAACTTATAATTCAGGTGCATAACATATTTACCCTTCTTCAACATATTATGATAGTGACGCCCTCGGTTTTTGCGCGACAAACCCCCTTACCCCCTACGCCCTGCAAATCCTGCTATTCTTGCCAAACCCCTAAACTCAAGACAGGTTCGAGAACGTGCCAGTCAACAAGTTGTGATATGAGTCAACTATCGCATATATATATATGCACACTAAAATTTTTTCATTTTTAACAAAATTTTAATAACCTTTTTCCCCAAAGAAAAAATTACTAAAAATTTTAGGCACTAAAAATTCCAATATTTTTTTACTT